GATTAGAAGACAGGAGCAAAAGACGAAGAAAATAAAAAATAATAAAGGCGAGTATCCTACAATATCTTTTACATATCTTTCATGTAGAAATGTAGAAAGATGAATAAGTCCATTCTATACTCACTTAGATATATACTTAGATCTATACTAATTAAAATTTTAATTTAATTGATTGAATTTAATTATTAATATAATAATAATAAAATATAATAACAGGTACAAATAGTAAATTGAGGTATCCTTTATATGACAACTTTCGACCTTCCCTCTGTTTTGGTGCCTTTAGTAGGCTTAGTATTTCCGGCAATGGCAATGGCTTCTTTATTTCTTCATGTTCAAAAAAATAAGACTGTTTAGATCTGATGGGCCCAACTCTCATCCATTTTTTTTTTCAAAACTAAGACTTGTATCATAACGCAGATATCCATTTAGTGGAATAAAGTATAACATGCGGCGCTTCCGTCGAACATAAAGGAGGGGCTCTTGGGCCTGTAGAAAGATGATATGGGGGTAAATAAATTCTATCTATTTGAAAAAATATCAGGATCGCCGGATGGCTGAACTGTAAAGTCGGTGTATCTATATGTATATCGATGGGATCATACGAAGGGTATGTTTTTATTTTAGATCTAACTAATTTGATAAATTTCTCTTAAAGGTTCACATCAAACTAGTACTAGTTGATGAGAGTTACTTCGGAAACAAAAAGAGTAAAGTCTAGGGTATTCTCTCAATTCCAATAAAACGAAACCGGATCAAGCATGAGTTGTCGATCAGAACATATATGGATACAACCTATAACGGGGTCACGGAAAACAAGTAATTTCTGCTGGGCCATTATCCTTTTTTTAGGTTCATTAGGATTCTTATTGGTTGGAACTTCCAGTTATCTTGGGAGAAACTTGATATCTTTATTTCCGTCTCAGCAAATCCTTTTTTTTCCACAAGGGATTGTGATGTCTTTCTATGGGATCGCGGGTCTCTTTATTAGCTCCTATTTGTGGTGCACAATTTCGTGGAATGTAGGGGGTGGTTATGATCGATTTGATAGAAAAGAAGGAATGGTGTGTATTTTTCGTTGGGGATTCCCTGGAAAAAATCGTCGCATCTTCGTTCGATTCCTTATAAAGGATATTCAGTCCGTCAGAATAGAAGTTAAAGAGGGTCTTTATTCTCGCCGTGTCCTTTATATGGACATCAGAGGCCAGGGGGCCATTCCCTTGACTCGTACTGATGAGAATGTTACTCCACGGGAAATCGAACAAAAAGCTGCCGAATTGGCCTATTTCTTGCGTGTACCGATTGAAGTATTTTGAGAAATGAGCTGAGAGAATGAATGCTTTCTCAGCAGGAAGGAAAAACTAAAAAATCCCCCCTTTCTATACCATAACTTAACTGAAGTTTCTTCATAACGCTCATTCTAGTCAAAGAAGACATATACGTAACGTAACAACCACAAAACAAAACTATTTTTGTAGTCTTTTATGTGTATGGAAATCTACACAGCTTAATTCAATAACAAAAACAAAATAAGTAACAAATCCAAAAAATGGATTCATCTTTTCTATTTTATATCAAAGCATTTGGAAATACATAAATTTTTTTGAATCCAATATTTGTTGGAATTGACAGTTTAGATTCTGATATATCCTATTTTTTAAAAATTATTTATTTTTTTTTAATTGAGGTTTCTTTTTATACTTTCTTTTGTGTTCCTTAATGACCAAACATCTTCTATTTTAATGATAACTAGTCAATTTCTGTATTGTTTTTCCACTCCTTTTTGATCAGCACAATATTTATTATATTATTCAAGAATTTCCCTCCATTTTTTTATTCCGGACTCTGAGTAGTCAGTGAAATTTTTGAATAATATAAGATATTTTGATATAATGATAGAAAATAATATTCATTATCTGGAAACAATATAATATTTTTTTGTTAATTATTTGAATTCGATTCTTAATTTCTGTATTCTTTCTACATTCAAAGACTAACTCCGAAATCACAAATAAAAAACAGTGAATAGATTCATAGGTTCGATACTTTGTAATAGAACTAACTCATGCACGAGAAAAATATTGGATCGTGTAAAATCAACTAATGAAGTCAGTTCATTAAAAATTCATAGACGAAATGAAAAATGGCAAAAAAGAAAGCATTCACTCCTCTTTTCTATCTTGTATCTATAGTATTTTTGCCCTGGTGGATTTCTCTCTCATTTAATAAAAGCCTGGAATCTTGGGTTACTTATTGGTGGCAATCTGAAATTTTTTTGAATGATATCCAAGAAAAGAATATTCTAGAAAAATTCATAGAATTGGAGGAAATCCTTCTCTTGGAGGAAATGATCAAGGAATACTCGGAGACACATCTACAAAACCTTCGTATAGGAATCCACAAAGAAACGCTCCAATTAATCAAGATACACAACGAGGATCGTATCCATACGATTTTGCACTTCTCGACAAATATAATCTGTTTCGTTATTCTAAGCGGT